CTAATATATGTTTTACGTCTTCTATGCGAAAATGTTTCATTTTCATAAGTTCATCTGGACTATTATTCAAAAGGTCCAATAATGTATGTATATTGGACCTTTTGAGGCAATTATAGATCCTAGGAGGCAATTCTAATTGGTCAATAAAAATATATTTTAATGCCATTTCTTTTTTCTTTTTCCTTAGTTTAGCCAATTTCTCATGAAAAGTAAAAAGGGGTAAAGTAACTTTCTGTTTATTGTTTTTTAAATCGAAGTTTTCTTCTTCCGCATGTAAAAAAGGAATAAATAAATCAATCAAATTCCGAGAGGCTTCATGAAGTGCTTCTTTAGGAGTTAAACTTCCATTGGTCCATATTTCGAGAAAAAGTATCTCTTGTTTTTCATTCCCATTTACATAAGAATGAATACTATGATTCACATTTCGAACAGGCATGAATACAGCATCTATAGGATAACTTGCGTCTTGAAAATTATTTGGTGTTTGTATACGATATCCGCGATTCCTCTCGATCTTTAATTCAATACACAAATTAATTGGCTCCGTTAGGTTAGCTATATGCTGTGTATTATCAACGATTTCCACAGAAGGTGGTAAAATGATGTCTTGAGCAGTTACATATCCAGGACCCTTGACACAAATAGACGCATCACGAGTTCCATACAGATTACTTCTCAATACAATTTCTTTCAAATTCATTAAAATTTCATGTACTGATTCTTGAATACCGACTATGGTAGAGTATTCATGGGGTATTTTTCCGGATTTTGCACGTGTGATACATGTTCCCTCTATTTCTCCAAGCAAAGCTTTTCGCATCGAAATGCCTATAGTATCGGCTTGACCCTTCATAAGTGGAGACAGAATAAAGCGTCCATAATAAAGACGCTTACTGTCTGCTCTTGATTCAACACACTTCCACTTTAGTGTCCGAGTCGATACTCTTATTTTCTCTCGAACCATAGTAATATTATTTGATCAAATCATTGAATTATTTATTTCTCTTGAAATTTCTCTTCAATGTTTATTTTTACACACGTCGTTTTTTAGGGGGCCTACAGCCATTATGTGGCATAGGGGTTACATCCCGTATGAAACTTAAGAGTATACCGCTTCTACGAATAGCTCTTAATGCTGCATCTCTTCCGAGACCGGGGCCCTTTATCATGACTTCTGCTCGTTGCATACCCTGATCCACTACCGTCCGAATAGCATTTCCTGCTGCAGTTTGAGCGGCAAATGGTGTCCCTCCTCTTGTACCTTTGAATCCACAAGTACCGGCGGAGGACCAAGAAATTACCCGACCCCGTACATCTGTAACAGTCACAATTGTATTGTTGAAACTTGCTTGAACATGAATAACTCCCTTTGGTATTCTACGCGTACTTTTACGTGAGCCAATACGTCCATTCCTACGTGAACCGATTCTTGGTATGGGTTTTGCCATATTTTATCATCTCATAAATCTAAGTCAGAGATATATGGATATATCCATTTCATGTTAAAACGGATCCTTTATTTATTTTTATGTGTATACCGTGGGTGGCTTTTAGGGGTCCTTTTTTTTTTTTTTAAGATTATCCCTGTCTTTGTTTATGTCTCGGATTAGAACAAATTACTATAATTCGTCTCCGCCTACGGATCAGTCGACATTTTTCACAAATTTTCCGAATGGAGGCCCTTATTTTCATATTGGTTATTCCTTGCCTTAATTCCGAATCTACTTATTGGAAGAAAATAAGTTTCTTGAAATTTGCTATTTCGAATTGTATCCCTACAAAAAAGGAATATTGCAATTGAAAAGACTACTTCACCTACTCATTCGAATCTTTGGTTCGTAGTCTCTAAATTCTGGTTCTGGTTGAATCGTAACAACTTACTGCAATTTTGACTCTATATGACATAGTATATGTATAAAACTATGTCGAATTCTTCCTGAAACGTAACTTAGAATTGGATCCCCATTATCTAACCAACCCCCAAACATACCATTGTGAAGTGATTCAGGAATTAAACCTTCATGAATCCTTTTTGTTCTTTCATTCCAGGTGAAACCCCTTGCAAAGTATCTCTTAAGGAAGGAGAAGTGATATTAGAAACCCACCTCCTCTTTCTTTTTTTTACAACCTTTTTTTACAAATGGGGAAGTTCTGTGTATAATTCGAATATCATAAAGATTACCATATATAACACAAAATTTCTCCGCCGATTCCCTGTAGTCGAGCTTCTCGATCTGTCATTATACCCCGAGAAGTCGAAAGAATTACAATCCCCATCCCGCCTAAAATTCTAGGAATTCGTTGATAGTTAGAATAGATTCGTAGACCAGGTCGACTGATCCGTTTTAAATTTAAAATAGTTTTATATGGTCCTTTCCTATGCCTTCTATGTCGTAAGGTTAAAACCAAAAAATCCTTGTTGCTTTCCTGATGTTTCCTTACGTTTTCAATAAAACCTTCTCGTAAAAGTACTTTAACAATGTTTTCGGTGATGTTAGTAGATGGTGTTCGAACCATTCCTTTTCTATTCATGTCAGCATTGCGAATAGAGGTTATTATGTTAGCAATAGTGTCCTTACCCATGATAAACGAAAATTATTGTTTACTTTGAATTTTGATCTAATCAACATGCTTTTTTATTATTTTATTAAATAGTTATGAATTTTTAAAGGTATATGCGTGATACACAATCTACTAATTAAGTTCATTCAAATACCATAATGCATGGTCTCATCTTATAATATTTCAGGTGCTAATGAAATTATTTTAGTGAAATTTAACTGTCTCAATTCTCGGGCAATCGCACCAAAAATTCGAGTTCCTTTTGGATTTCCTTCTTGATCAATAACAACCGCAGCATTGTCATCATATCGTATTATCATACCGTTTTCGCGTTTGAGTTCTTTACATGTCCGTACAATTACAGCTCTGATTACTTCTGATCTTTCTAGAGGTGTATTTGGGACGGCTTTCTTGATTACAGCAACAATAACGTCACCAATATGCGCATATCGTCGATTACTAGCCCCTATGATTCGAATACACATCAATTCTCGGGCTCCGCTGTTATCCGCTACATTCAAAAGGGTTTGAGGTTGAATCATATTATTTTTGAATCTCTTCTTTCAATGCAAAGGGCGAAGTAAAAAAAAAGAAATATTGTTTGTCAAAAAAAAAAAAAGAAATTTGCAATTGCAATTGTTTTTTTTTCATCTCAAACAAAGACCGCTTTCCTTTGATTCGACATTTCTATCCCGAAATAATGAATTGGGTTCGTATAGGCATTTTGGACGCCGCTATTGAAATAGCTTTTCTGGCTATATTTTCTGCTACTCCACCCATTTCATAAAGTATTCTACCTGGTTTAACAACAGCTACCCAATATTCGGGAGATCCTTTCCCTGAACCCATACGGGTTTCTGTGGGTCTTAGTGTAACGGGTTTGTCTGGAAATATGCGTACCCATATTTTTCCGCCGCGTCGTACATTTCGTGTCATTGCTCTTCGTCCCGCTTCTATTTGTCTAGATGTGATCCAAGCGGGTTCAAGTGCTTGAATAGCGTATCGACCGAAGCAAATACGATTGCCTCGAGAAGATATTCCTTTCATTCTTCCTCTATGGTGTTTACGAAATCTGGTTCTTTGGGGGTTATAGTTGATGGTTGTTTCTCAATTCCATCTCTACTACAGAACCGGACATGAGAGTTTCTTCTCATCCAGCTCCTCGCGAATGAAACGATTCAAAAATATATATATGTATTTACTGAATAATAGACTGAATCATGGGAGTCTTTGAGATTTCATTTAATCTATTAGAAATTTTCTAAATTTGTTTGTATATCTTCTTTTAATAGAAAACTAAACTAAATCCGCATTTCTAGATTCTAGAATAATTTTTTTATTATACTTTTATAAAAAATGTTATAGATAATATAATGTCGTTTTGTTATTTTTTCTTTTATTTTTATAATATAACAAATGTTTATTTTGTTTTGCCTTTTCTTTTATTATCGATTAATATATTTGATCGACTCCAATTTAGAAATCTAATAAAATGGAAATGGTCGCGGGCGAATATTTACTCTTTTAATATGTGTTTCGGTTCTAGGATTAGCCCATGAACCAACCTTTCACAATAAATGGATTGGTCTTGGGTTCCTTCCGCCATCCTACCCAATGAATTATTAGGATTCGTTTTCAATAGAATATTATGTATTCACGGGTTCCCTCGTTCCCATCGCTTCTCTATTAATGGTTAGGTCTTAATTCTACAATGGAGCCCTTAATAAAATTTGTTCTTGAGTCAATCTTCTCAGTCTTTATTGTCTCGGGGCTCTTGGGTCTTTTGTTCTATGAACAGATTCATCTAATTATGAATCCATCAGTCTTGATGCTTTATTACACTACCTTTTATGAGATGATCCATAGACCTTACATATTACATATTGGAATCATATATCATTCATATCCTTTTTTTTTCTCTCTTTCTTTCACCCTTCCATTTATCCGCATACGTTTATTGCTTCACAATTCATAATCGGATTGTTTTTTTTTTATGCAAAAAAGATTTAAGTTGCTACAATGATATGACCAATATAACATATCTTGCCTGATTGGTTTTTTAGATCCAGATAATGCGAAGCGATGAGTTGGTTATTAGTTTTATAATAATTAGTTCAGATTATGTATGGGCTGATCCTTTTTGTTTTTAATTCTAACCTTAAAAAACCGACGAGTCGCACACTAAGCATAGCAATTATATCAAATGATTAATTGAATTTTTATTCAACCGTATAGAATTGCTCGTTTTTTATTTAAACGAAAAAGACGAATTTGTCATTTCTTGGTCTATCATTGAATAAAACGTAAACACAAGTTGAGTAAGGACTTATTATTGCTCGTCTACAAATATCCAAATTTTTATGCCTAATACCCCATAGATAGTTCGAACTGTATAGGAACAATAATCAATTTTAGCTCGAATGGTTTGTAGAGGAACC